TCCTTTATAAAAAAAGTAAGAAAGAAAAGACTTACTATCTTTAGGATCTGATCCTACACCGCCACTCCATACCTTAGTGGATCAACTCTATTACATAAGTTAATTCCTAACTTTTATCTATCTTATATAGGCATAAATAAGCAGTTTTTTTAATGTATTGGCCCAAAACCTCGTTAATTGATCTTTACGGTGCTTCCTCTCTCTCAATTAAAATTTTTTATCCATAGACGACATAGAAAAAAGTATCTAGGCATCTCTTAATTTCTTCATATTTTAATTTCTATGAAGTTTTTTTATTTCCTACAGCTCAAAAAATCGGCGTTTTAGACGATATATATGCAGTGAGCCTATTTTTTTTTAGTATGTACTAAAACTAAAAAGGGAGGTTTTCCCCTTTCCTTCTGTTTCCTTCTATAGTGGAGATAGTCGCACGTAATGGCAGATCACTGCCATATTATTAAAAGCTTGGGGCAAGAATGGGTTTCGTTCTAATGCCCTGAAATAATATTCTAAAGCTTTCGTATGTTCCCCATTACTTGTGTGAATAAGACCTATATTATAGAGTATATAACTTCGATCGTAGGGGTCAATTTCTAGTCGCATAGCTTCATAATAATTCTGTAAAGCTTCCGCATAATTTCCTTCGGATTGAGCTGACATCCGTTACGGTCGTCATTCGATTCAATGAATCTCCGTTCCAGAACCGTACGTGAAATTTCCATCTCATACGGCTCCTCCTTTAACTACGCATAATGAGAATAAAAAAATACATGGGAATAATAAACAGGGTTGAAATATTCTTATTATGAACTGAGTGGGGCTAGTGTTTTTACAAAAAATCTCTAGCCAACCTTCTTGCGCAAGAACTTGTACTAATATCAAACGCCTTGATACTAATATAGAAACGATAGCTCCAACAATTACTTTGTCCTCAACGCCCTTTAATTTCTAGGAAATAGTCACTTCAACAGTCTTTGATGGTTATATGGGTATCCAAAGTACCAACGAGATGGATGTTTGTTGTCCCAACCATTTTTGTTAGCCCCAATCTAGATAAGAGAAGGGGGTCAGTAAGTGATTTTTGACAAAGCTTTCGTGTTGTCGATTGCTAGGTGTAGTGCTTTTTCCCCTATGCCGCCTGTTGGGACTTTATTACTAGGAAGTAGGATTGACCTGTAATACAGAACACACAGGTGTAACCTTCCGCTCAATACTAATACTCAAATTTATAATTGAAGCAGAGTATTTAAGGCTGCATCAATCGGGGATACACGACAGAAGGAATTGTTCGATTTCTAAACTTCACCTTCAACAAGCGTAGATTTTGTTTAATATAGAAGAATATTAATATTTGTTCTTTATATTTAGAATCGTGTGTCTTTCTCATCAAACTAGAACCAGAAAATCAAAAAAGAATCAAATCACACCATCTCTGTAATAAGTAAATGCCTCTTTTTCTCCCGAAGTTGTCGGAATTATTCGTAATAAGATATTGGCCATAATTGAAAAGGTCTTATCAATAAAATTTCCATTTATTCTCGATCTAGGCATAGATATCAATCCATTCTATAATAATTCTCATTACCGCTTGTGGAAAAAGGATTCTCCAAACAAGGGAGTTGTACAGTACGAAATAACATAAAAACATATTAAGTTCCAAACAAAAAAAATGAAATAAAGATACAAAACTTCTACTTAAAAATAGAATATTAATTAAATTAATTTTAATTATATATCTATTTTTTTCTTTTTTACTTAAACTCATCAATCAGTTAATTTGTTCCAATTCGGTGGTAGGTATATATATGTATAGAAATATATAATATAACTATCTGATATTTCTATATCCGATTTCATTTAAAGGATAGGAACATCATCTGAACAAATAGGACTAAATATATCTATTTTGATAATTTCATAAGAAAAAACATTTTTTTTAACTTGAATCCTTCGAGGAAAGCTTTTTTCTAAAAACTGACTCTATTACTCTATAGTTATAGAATAGAATTATTTGGTTGGTTATACCTATCCAAACAAAAATAGAATATTAATCTTTAATATTCTAATATTTTTAAGGCTCGCTAGTTTTGCGGTTTTTGAGTCATAATAATTGTGTAGGAAAGATGGCCGAGTGGTTCAAGGCGTAGCATTGGAACTGCTATGTAGGCTTTTGTTTACCGAGGGTTCGAATCCCTCTCTTTCCGTACTTTGACCTAAGTCACCATGTAAAAGATCAAACAACAAGAAATGAAATACCATTATTAGAACATAACAGTTAGAAGAATAGATGAGTGGGATAAAATGTAAACTCCTGACTTTAATGCTTAAGTCAATTTACTTTGATGAAAGAAAGGGGCCAGATTGTCCGAACCTTTTACTTTGTATTTTAGTTAGGCCTAAGTCTGCCGAGAATAATATTCTACAACTAGCAATTCATTTATTTTCAAACCGACCCAGTTATTATCTATTATTTGATTGACTAATCCTTTATATGGAAATGGGTCAAGAGTCAAATGTTTGGGCAATTCCTCAGGGGGGGATGAATCAAGATAATTTGTAATTAGAGCTCTGGATTTTTGTTTATCTTTTGCCATAATAGTATCTTGGGGTTTGCAACGATAACTCGGTATATCTACTAGACGGCCATTAACTAAAATATGTCTATGATTAACTAATTGGCGGGCTCCAGGAATAGTTGGAGCCATCCCCAATCGAAAAAGGATGTTATCCAAACGCATTTCAAGTAATTGTAGTAAAACCTGACCTGTTGACCCTTTGGCTTTTCTGGCAATACGAACATATTTAAGTAATTGTCGTTCTGTAATACCGTAATGAAAACGCAATTTTTGTTTTTCTTCTAGACGAATACGATATTGAGATCTCTTCCCGGAGCGTGATTGGGCTCTAAGATCACTTCCGGTTCTAGGCTTTTTATTTGTTAGTCCAGGCAAAGCCCCTAAACGGCGTATTTTTTTGAAACGAGGTCCTCGGTAACGCGACATAAAGACTCCTTTCTTTTCTTTATTTATTCTTTAGTTATATTTATTATTATTATTTAATTATTTATTTATATATTTGTCATTTTATAAACAAACCTAAATTAAAACTAAATGAGAAATGAAACGAAATCTCCTGAAGTATTATATTACAATGAATAATGAGATGTATTGTATATATGATATACAAACCCATTTATATATTCGATCTTTTTATTAATCTATTTTAAGTATAAGTAAAAAAAAAAACAAAGGAAACGAAAAAGTCTTTTTCATGATTTGTTATATCAAGACTCAACCCTTTGCTTTTCCTTTTATTTATAGTTGGTAATTTCTACGACATTATAGATCAGTAACCTTTTAACCAAGGATAACGGATTATTATATAATTTTTTCTTTGATTAAAAAAAAATAAAAAAATAAAACAAATAAAAATAAAGAAAAGCCGGCTATCGGAATCGAACCGATGACCATCGCATTACAAATGCGATGCTCTAACCTCTGAGCTAAGCAGGCTCATAGAAATTATACATATATAAAAACTATATCTTAGTTTAAGCTTTTCTTCTTTTATGATATAAATTTATAATATACAAAAATTTTAAATAAATAGTTCAAATCAAATAAAAATAAATATTTAATTTCGTTTATTTCTATCTCTATAGATTCTCTAGTTTCATTCAAAAGACTAAGACGAAAAACAAAGAATCGACCCTTTGAGTATTACAAACTACATAAAGGAAAGAGGCATTTATATGCTCTCTAGTCATCTACATTGAATTGTACCTACAGAAATGATAGAATCATTTATAGACTCATTTCGGATTAGACCAAAGAAAATTTCTTTCTTTTTTTTTTTTATAGGCTTCCAATATAAATGAAATAAGATAAAGAAAAAAGGAAAAAAACTTTTCGGTCTATTAATCAGTATAAAATCGAAAAATGTGAGAGGTACGTAAGGAGAGGACATCAGATTGGGATCCTAATTTTCGAAAATACAACGGGGATATGGCGAAATCGGTAGACGCTACGGACTTAATAGGCTTGAGCCTTAGTATGGAAACCTACTAAGTGAAAACTTTCAAATTCAGAGAAACCCTGGAATAAAAAAAGGGTAATCCTGAGCCAACTCCTTTTGTTTCCTTTTTTCAAAAGAAAAAAAAGGATTAAGAAAGCAAGAATAAAAAAGGATAGGTGCAGAGACTCAAAGGGAGCTGTTCTAATAAATTGGGTTGACTGTACTAGGTTGTTATAAGACTTCTTCCGTCTAAATGCCAATCCAAGAAAAAGAGTGAAGAATATACGTACTGAAATGATTAATGACAACCCGAATCTGTTCTGTATTTTTTTTCTCATTTTTAGATAGTTATATTTTTTTTATATTATATATATTTTTTTAGATATAATATATAGAAATCCATATTTCTCGTAGAGATCTAGAATATGAAATGAAAAATGACAATAATTGTTCTGAATCGATTCCAAGTTGAAAGCAGAATCACTATTTATTCATCAAAACATTCACACTCACCCCATAGTCTGATAGATTCGGATGAGAATAAAGAGAGAGTCCCGTTCTACATGTCAATACTGACAAGAATGAAATTTATAGTAAGAGGAAAATCCGTCGACTTTTTAAATCGTGAGGGTTCAAGTCCCTCTATCCCCAACAAGCTTATTCACGCCCTAACTAGTTAGCTTTTTTGCATTAGCGTTTTGAAGATGGTTATGTTCCTCTTTTTTTTCAAATAGGACGCGTTTTTCTCTTATGATAAGTCTAGGTCTCTATCTAATAGACGGACAAATAAATATCTTTGCTTTGAGCAAGTAGTACTCAGTTGAGTAATTCACAATCCAGATTATTACTCGTTTTATAAAACTTATATACAAATACTTTGTATACATATACAAAGTTCTTCTTTTTGAAACCTGAAGAAATTCGGGTAACTAATATAATTGTAATACTTTTCATCCTTTTAATTGACTAATTGACACAGACCCAAG